TTTTCACAGCAGCCGGATCGCTATAACTGACTCCGTTGAGTTCGCCTCCATAGAATTCCACTGTTACACCTACTTGTTCAACACTATACTTAGATTCTGCCCTTCGAAAAGGAACATCAGCTCTAACAATTCCATCTCCGTCTACCAAAACAACTGGAAATGTTTCAAAAAAAGTAGGCATACGACGTACAAAGAGTTCACGCCCTTCTTTATCTCTAAATATAGGGTGTCCTAACCAACCAACAGCTATTCCATCTCCATTATCCATTGAGCCTGCTCTAAATAATCCCCCTTTTGCCGGATTATTACCGATATAATCATAAAAGGCTAATTTTTCAGGAATTTTAGACCAAGCTTCTGATAAACTTTGATTTTCGGCTAATCCAGCGCTAACTCTTCGATATATTTCTTGTTGGAAATATCCCTGATCCCATTGGTAACGAGTGGGACCAAATAATTCAATCGGGGTAGTTGCTGACCCATACCACATAGTTCCAGCAACTACAAAAGCTGCAAAAAAGACAGCAGCAATACTACTGGAAAGCACGGTTTCAATATTACCCATACGTAATCCTTTGTATAGACGTTGTGGCGGACGGACACTCAGATGAAATAGGCCCGCCAATATGCCCAATGCCCCTGCTGCGATATGATGAGAGGCTATTCCTCCCGGAACGAAAGGATCAAAACCTTCGACACCCCAAGATGGATTTACAGGTTGTACCTTTCCGGTTAGTCCGTAGGGATCGGACACCCATATTCCAGGACCAAATAATCCTGTTACATGAAATGCCCCAAAACCGAAGCAAGCTACCCCTGAGAGAAATAAATGAATTCCAAAAATCTTGGGCAAATCCAAAGAAGGTTTTCCTGTACGTTCATCACAAAAGACTTCTAAATCCCAATATACCCAATGCCAGATAGCGGCTAAAAAGCACAAGCCGGAAAACACAATATGTGCTGCAGCTACACCTTCATAACTCCAAAGACCTGGATTTGTGACAGTCCCTCCTGTTATATTCCAGCCAGCCCATGAATTTGTTATTCCTAAACGAGTCATGAAAGGTATAACGAACATACCCTGCCTCCACATTGGATCAAGAACGGGGTCGGAGGGATCAAAAACTGCTAATTCATATAGAGCCATTGAACCGGCCCAACCAGCAACCAGAGCTGTATGCATGATATGGACAGAAAACAACCGACCGGGATCATTCAATACGACGGTATGAACACGATACCAAGGCAAACCCATGAAAATACCCCTTTCTCAACGAAAAATAGACACTATGTAACTTTATTGCACTGAAAAAACTATGCTATGAACTTCCTTCCCCTTTTTTTTTTAGAAATATTTGTTCTATTTTTGAAAATAATTTTGTTCGTAGGAACAAATAGAAGCAGATCTATTTTATATCCGATCAGTATCAATATGCAACGGGGGGGTGCTGAGATGAGTGAATGAATCCCTATTTGTTCATCATTCAAAGAATCTATTTGTCAAATTTTTTTCTTTATTCACCTTCATTCATTCTAATTCTGTCTTTTTCTTATTTTATGTTCATTTTAGGAACTTATCTAATCTACGTTACAAGATATATATATATTATAAAGATAAAGGCATAAATCATTAATAAAAATAAAATCCATTATTACGTCTCCACATCAAAGTGAAATATAATATTTTATTATGTACATTAAATTAGTATGCCTGTTGGTATTCCAAAAGTTCCTTATCGCCTTCCTGGAGAGGAAGATGCATCTTGGGTTGACTTATAGTGCGGCTTGTCATATCTATTGGGTTATATGGAATTTCTCCCCGTTCTCTTCCCCGATCAAGATATCCTCCGTTTCGCCCAATAAAGATTAATTGAATAAAAAAATTTGGAGCGTGAAATGCAATTCAATTTATTTTTTTTTGGAGATATCCAGATTCATATTTTAAATTAGAATAATTTATGGTTGACTTGGTTTGACCAATAAAATGAAGTATCCAGGCTCCGTTTCAAAAACCCCTATGTAATGAAATTGGTAATATATTACCGCTTAAGATTATCATTTAGATAATAATCTCATAATCTATTGAATCAAGAAAGATATAAATACTAAAAAGATTATTTCTATTTGAATTTCTAGGTGGTATAGAATATTTTTTTGAATCCATACAATAATATGATCAATATGTTGAAATGTTGAATTCAATTTTGAATAAGAATGGATGAATTTCAAAAAATATTAAAAACGTAATATTAGAGATATTTGTCCTATATGTGCAAATAGACATCGGGCAGATCTTTACTCGGAGTAGATCATCAACCTAAAAAAAATTAGATAAACCCATTTGAGAACAAGAAAATGATATCGAGATTTCGATTGAATCTTGATAAAATAATACATCAATGAAAAGTGGATAAATTAAGTTCTTTTCTTTAGAAAAAGAAAAGGGACAAAAATGAATCTTTCTTGAAAACAAAAAATAGAAGAAAAACCTCTTCTTTAGAAAATGAATTGATAGAAAAACAAGGAAGACTAGAATCTAGACATTGATTCTTTTTTTTTTTTTGCAAATTAGGTTGAACCGTATGCACAAAAAGGTGCACGTACGGTTTCTAAGGGATAGAATTGAATCCGAATCAACCGACTTTATCGAGAAAGAGTACTTTTTTTAGGTCAAGAACTTAAGAGCGAGATTACGATTCAAATTACAGGTCTTATGGTCTATCTAAGTATGGAAAATGATCAAAAAGATTTGTATTTATTTATAAACTCTCCTGGCGGATTAATAATGCATGGAGTAGCTATTTTTGATATGATGCACCTTGTTAAACCAGATGTACAAACAATATGTATGGGAATAGCGGCTTCAATGGGATCTTTTATCCTCGTTGGAGGAGAAATTACCAAACGTCTGGCATTCACTCACGCTAGGGTAATGATTCATCAACCTGCTAGTTCATATCGTGATCTACCATCAGGAGATTTTATCTGGGAAGTGGGAGAATTACTGAGAATGCGCGAAGTTATAACAGGAGTTTATGCACAACGAACAGGTCAACCTTTATGGGTTATATCGGAAGACATGGAACGAGATGTTTTTATGTCAGCAGACGAAGCCCGAGCTTATGGAATTATTGATCTTGTAGCGGCTTAGTAAAAAATTAAAAATAGAAAGGATTTCACACAAATACGCGGGATTTACATTTTTTTATCTTCTTCATTCCTAACTATTAAAGAAATTTAAGTTATTCATAATCATCCGGTTGGGATTAATCTAAACCAGCCCATTCTATATATCATTCAATATGCCAACTATTAAACAACTTATTAGAAATACAAGACAGCCAATCAGAAATGTTACGAAATCCCCCGCGCTTCGGGGATGTCCTCAGCGTCGAGGAACATGTACTAGGGTGTATGTGCGATTCGCTTAGATCGCGGGCTGGGATAAAATAAAAATTTGTCCAGTATCGTTGATTAGTACTAGTGAATAGGATAAAATCGACGAGTTCTATTCTCTATTCATTCAATAGAATGATTGATGATATCCTTTTATTGTGTATGTACAAAATTTATGGTTTTTGTTGGTGCAAATCCAATCAACTCAGTTTTTCAATTTAAGATGAGATAGAATTCCCCATTGTAGTCAATGATTATACATTAAGCGGGGAAAATACTAATAAAAATCAAAAAAGATTGCTCTCAAATCTTTCATCTTTAAAGAACGGACTAACAGGGTCAGCTATCAAGCTAATCTTCATATTGAAATACCGTTACTGTATAGGTAGATCTCGTTTTAGTTGTGAAAGCACTATTACTGAATAATTCATGGGTAGAGCCAAAAGGTGTGAACTGTACAAGTTCACAATAGTATTTATTTATGAAATGAAGAAAAGGGCTCCGGTGTATAGAGAAAACCTCACCGTTTCAAAAGTAACCATAGAAACGACGTAACCCACGATTTTTTATTTATTATTTATATTTAAATAATAGATGAAAACTACTTCTTATTTTTTTTTATTCTTATTTTGTTTTGAGTTCAATTTCCTAGAATTTAAATAATAAATAATAAAAAATCGTGATTGGGAAGGTTATTGTAGCAAAAGACATTGGGATTTTTATTTTATACATTGGAAGAACCTATTTGATTATTAGTAGACTAGTAGACTAGTAAAGCGGAAACCAAAAAAACATAACTGAAAGAAAATAAATCAATTAGTTTTTCATCACAGTTTCATTTATTCAATGACCAGAATTACACGAGGATATGTAGCTCATAGACGTCGAAAAAAGATGCGTTTTTTTGTATCAAATTTTCGAGGAGCCCATTTAAGACTTACTCGAACTATTTCTCAGCAGGTAATAAGAGCTTTGGCTTCATCTCATCAGGATAGAGATAGGAAAAAGAGAGATTTTCGTAGTTTGTGGATCACCCGTATAAATGCAGCAATTCGTGAGAACAAAATATACTATAGTTATAGTAGGTTTATACATAATCTTTACAACAAACAGTTGCTATTGAATCGTAAAATACTTTCACAAATATCTATATTCCATAGGAATTATTTTGATAGGATTTCCAATCAAATCTTTCAATAAGAATATAATAAACGAAATTGTAAAGAATCCACCGGAATGTTTTTCATTTTACACGAAGTTTTGGAGAGTAAACTCCGGGAAGGTAGAGTAGAAATGAGTATGATCCAATCTGATCAAAAGTCGTTCAAAATCAATGAACACATTCAATAAACAATAGTTCTTTCTTTTTTTTTTATTGAATGAATTGAATTTGAAAAAATGAACTCAAGAATAAAAATAAAATGAGTTCAAGTAGGCAAACACAAATAAGGATTCTCGTTTAAAAAAAAAAACGTTGATTTCGAATTCAAATTTTTTTTTAATTCAATTGAAGAGTCAGCTTATTTCTTTTTGTTTCGAAAACCTGTAGTTCTTGTAGTTGATTCTCTTCTTATATATTCTTTTTCCTTCCCAATAAAGGGTAACAGAGATAAAATACGAGCTTGTTTTATAGCAATAGTAATTAATCGTTGTTGTTTTAAAGTCAATCTGTTTACCCGTCCAGATAATATTTTTCCTTGTCCACCAATATATTGAATAATTAAAATAGTATTTCAATAAACAATTCGATCCCCCGGCTGGATCGGGGGCAACCGCCAACGGAAAGAGTCGCTTGGATTTCAGAAAGAGTCGCTTGGATTTATCCATGGTTTTGTATTCCTTATACTGCAAATTTTTATCAAAAAATTCTAAATGATTGATATTTATTGATATTTATTATTAATAAGTTGTATTTGGTTTGTTTTTTATTTCTATTTTTATTAGTTTATATTTTTTTTTATTCATTTATATTTATATTTGTAGATATCAATTTATATTTATATTTGTAGATATCAATTCAATCCAAAATAGAATATAATAAAAATATATGTTCTATTTATATATTATATTATAATATTATATTATAAATTATTAATATGAATATGAAATAGATTTTTATTTATATATTATATTATAAATTATTAATATGAATATGAAATAGATTTTAATTTATATATTATATTATAAATTATTAATATGAATATGAAATAGATTTTTATTTATATATTATATTATAAATTATTAATATGAATATGAAATAGATTTTTAGTGAAATTATTGTATTCAAATTATTGAATATATTGAATAATCTATTTCAAATAATCTAAATAATCTATTTCAAATAATCTATTTAATATTTATGTTTTTTTTTTTAAGATATCATATCTTATAATCTAAAATCTAATAGGAATATGTCATTTTTAGTCTTCCTTCAAAATAGAATGCACAGATGTTGAATTCAATTTATTTCTTGATCTCCCTATGAATTGTATGTTTGTAACAATAGGAACAGAATTTTTTCAATTCCAATTGATTCGGCGTATTGTGTCGATTTTTTTGAGTAATATATCTGGAAATACCTGTTGATTTTTTATCAACATTTTTTCGAGCACATTCAATACATTCCAAAATCACCCTTACTCGGACATCTTTCCCCTTAGCCATAAACCTCCCCTTTGGCTTTGATTCATGCAACTTTCCTATTTTTTTTCTTCACTTCGAATAAAAGAAAATAGGTAAAGGAACGAAAAATAGAAGTTGCTAACTTAAAATCCAATTTTTAAAGATTTTGTTGCAATCAATGGAATAATAAGAAATAATACAATGGTTTCAAACTAGATTTATTTTTTTTTTTTTATTTTTATGCATCAGTATACAATAAGGAATCTTGATGTATTATATGATACTGTTGCCTTATAGCCACATTTTCATTTATGTTCTCACTTTATTATTGAATTTATTAATTTCAAAATGAAATTGCAGCCTCAACTCAATTCAAAATTTCTAAAAGTTTCATCCAATTTTATTATTTCTCTTTTTAATTTCAAATTGATTTGAATGAAAAATATCGATAAGTGGTGAGCCGCAGATGTTGGATTTTATCTATAATTTTATTCACCCCCTTTCCCACGTCAATAACTAGAATTAAAAAAAAGGGAATGTCAACGCATCTGGGAAAAAACGATTGATCTCTATCAACAGACCTGCTAAAGAACCGAACCATAGAGTGCTTAATACCGGTGCCACAGAGAGATATGTTTTTAAATCTCGCATTGAAAATCCTCCTTATTTATTGTTGAGTTTAATACATATAGGATCAGCTATACGTGGAGTTAAAGATAGTTTTGATTTTTACAAATAATTGAATTTAGAATTCAGATTGAAATATTGAATAATTTGAAAGATTTCTTAAAACTAAAAAAGAGACACCCCTTTTTGTTGCCCAACATTATTTCAAAATATTGATCTTTTGATAGTGGTTTTTCTATGTATTTTAATATGGATAAGTACTCTTTTATGTATTTTAATATTATATGTTGTATTACTATTATATGTTGATATATGATATAAGAACAAACAGAAAAATGGCAAGAGGACTTGATGTATATCAACCAATGGAAAAAGAAGAATATAGAAAACAAGACAGAGATTCTCTACAATGACACTGTAGACCAATTGAATTTGAAAGGGATGTAGCGCAGCTTGGTAGCGCGTTTGTTTTGGGTACAAAATGTCACGGGTTCAAATCCTGTCATCCCTACTTATTACTTCTCTCCAGACCTTAGAAGTAACAAGGGATCTATTGAGATCAATTCGAATCCAATTAAACATACATCATCTTTCATGATCATTATGAGAGCTATGTGCATAGAAAGATAAGTGTATTGGAATTGAAAAAAGAATCTTTTTCTTTCTGGTCTTGATTGATTTTTAAAAGAAAGCGCTCTTAGTTCAGTTCGGTAGAACGTGGGTCTCCAAAACCCGATGTCGTAGGTTCAAATCCTACAGAGCGTGATTGCGTTCTTTTATTAGAACAAAAATGATAATGAATGAGTGTTGAAAAGAGTCAATTGGACCTCCTCTGGATTCAAATGAAAAGAAAAA